AGCTATATACGAATCACCCACACCCTCTTCTTTTGTATTTCATTAATTGACTTTCCTTTAATTAAGACGAAATTCTGTAAAAACAAACCCCCGCCTTCTTTAAAATATCATAAACAGTTCCTGTAGGTTGAGCGCCTTTTTCAATAAAATATAGAATAGCAGGAATATTTAAATACGTTTGATTATTTATCGGATCATAAAAACCCACTTTCCGAAGATCTCTTCCTTCTCTTCGGGATCGAACATCAATTGCAACGATTCGATAAACGACTCATTGGGATAGACGTAGATAAACTAGAACCCCCCCTAGAAACGTATACGAAGTTTTCTCCTCGTACGGCTCGAGAAATTAGAATATAGATATGTCTATGTATACAATTCTAATGTCAAATAGATCTATAAAAGCATTAAATCAAATAAATTAGACTATGATTATTTAATACTTTTTTTTTCTTCTTTTTCTTTATCAAAAAAAAAGAATTTGTATATTCTCAAAACTCAAGTTGAGTAACTCTGAAATAGCTCAAAAGAAAACCCTTAGGCATTTGATTTTTTGAGTGGTCTCTAACCCCTTTTTCTTTGTCTCATTTAGAATCTATTTGGACTCCTTATTCTTGATCTAGTTGTCGAGACAATTAAAAAAAAGATATTTCCTTGTTCCAAAATATTTTATCTTTGCCTTGAATCATTGGGTTTAGACATTACTTCAGTGATTTTTAATCGTTTCAAAATGGCAGCAACATGCCCCTTTTTCTGATTTATTTCTATCAAAGAATCATAAACGGTTGATTCCCGCACGATACACTTTGGATCAAAAGAGTTTCACTAATTCCAACAAATTTTCCTTTTTTGGATTTGAAACTTGCTCGAATTGGATCCTTTCGATTTCGAAATCGAAAATAGACTACACTTACGAAGTTGTTCCAACTTATTAATTGGCACTAACCCTAGATCCTTGCCCTGAGAAATGAATCAATACTTTCTACTCGAGCTACATCACATACTGTTTACACTACAACCCAAGAAAAAATGAGGTTTCTAGTGGAACAGAACAAAGGATGTCGAGCTAAGAGCACCTTCATTCCTATAGACCTATAGAATAAAAAGGGTGGGTGTAAGAATCCACAACTGATCATGTCCTTCAAGTCGCACGTTGCTTTCTACCACATCGTTTCAAACGAAGTTTTACCATAACATTCCTCTAGTTTGGAACTGATATGTAATTGATTCAATTAGGGAATCATGAATAGTCATTTGTTCGGTCGTTACATTGCTTTCGAAAGAAGTCTTAGAAAGAATTCAATTTCACCCTCGATTTTCTTTTTATTGGATGAATGCAATATTTTCATTTTATTTATTAATTATTAATTTCTAAATATTAGGAAGAAAAAAGCTCTTTGTATTGAATCTACATTGCATCTTCAAGTAACTTGAGAGGATATATTCAACAATCTTAGACTTCTTCGAATATCAAATACTCATAAGAAATCATTAAATTCAAATAGTTATTGAATTGAAAAAAAAACCTAACTATTTGATGAATAAAGTTTTACTAAAGATTACATTTATCATCATAAATAATCTATCTTTGAATTAAACCTAAATCTCAGTGATTAAAAAAATATAGATAGATAGAAAAAGAAATTTATTTCTTTTTTTTCGTGGAGTGGATAAAAAAAAGTTGATGTAAAGGAAGATTTAGGCTCTTTTTCTTTCATTTCATACTGAAAAAGAAAATCATAAAAAAAAAAAAAAAGAATTCCCTCTATCAGATAGACTGAACAATTGTCAGTGGAATGAATTATGAATATTCAATATTCAAAGTAGAAGGGGATGGACATACGATGAAAAGCGCATTCAACCTCTTTCTTTTGCAATCCCCTTTTTTCTTTATTTCCAATTCTTCGAATCTATGTTCCTAGATCACAACTCGATTCAGTTCCATCTATATCTATCTTATTTGAATTTAATTTGTGAAAAAATAGGATTTAAAGAAGAATAGAATCATTAAAAATCAGAAACAAGAATCACATAATATCCAATATTTGACTCTTAAAGAGTAAAGAAGGCAGTTCAAAAAGACAACCTTTCTTTATTCGGATAATAGATATTTCTATCTATATATAGAATAGGTATTCCCTGGGACGGAAGGATTCGAACCTCCGAATAGCGGGACCAAAACCCGTTGCCTTACCACTTGGCCACGCCCCATTTCGATTTCTATTCAATGCTAATAAACACTAGTATTGTTTTTTGTTATTCGTCAATTCCAATCCAAAATATCTATGGACTCTATTGTTCCTAGGGTTTTGACACGTGTAGAGATACAATGAAACTGAATTTATTGATCATTACATATAATTCAATTAAGATATTGTATAAAAGTATGATTTCTTCTATTCTTTTTTAATTTAAGAATTGAAGGATTTTTGATTGGTTGAGTTCAAAGAAGGATTTTTTGGTATACCTTACTCTTTTTTTTTTTCATTTTTAAGGGATATCAATTATCAATAACAATAACTCAATCAAAATACAATTTCCAAGAAAAAAAATGTTTGTTATGCTTAATATCTTTAGTTTGATCTGTATCTGTCTTCATTCCACCCTTTATTCCAGTAGTTTTTTCTTAGCCAAATTGCCGGAGGCCTACGCTTTTTTGAATCCAATCGTAGATTTTATGCCAGTAATACCCCTTCTCTTTTTTCTCTTAGCCTTTGTTTGGCAAGCTGCTGTAAGTTTTCGATGAGATCTTTAATACTGTCCTAGACATGATTTATTCGAAAAAAAAAAAATCGAACAATGGATAAGATCGGATAAGTCTCACAGCATCAACCCTCGATTCAAACAATTCTTAGATAGCTGCAAGAAATCTGACTCACTCTCTTTCCTTTCCTCATTCTGATTCTTTTTCATTTATTAAAAAACCCTTTTAGAGTCATCCCAAAATAGGAAAGATATCTTTTTTTAATAAAAGACTCGACTCTTATTCCAAATGAATTTCTGAAAATTCTTTTTGATTTCGAGAAACCATTTTGTTTATTGGTGTCAAAATAGGATATGGGGTAGAAAAATGGAGAATCTATTCTCTTTTTTTTTTTCAAAAAAAAAAGATCTTGGAGATTGTGTAATGCTTACTCTCAAACTCTTTGTTTACACAGTAGTGATATTTTTTGTTTCTCTCTTCATCTTTGGATTCCTATCTAATGATCCAGGACGTAATCCTGGACGTGAAGAATAAAAAGGCCTTTCTTTTTACTTGCTTAATTTTTCATTTCAATGTTCTTACTTCGGATTTTATCTATTGTACATCCTTATTTATTTATTATATTAAATAAAAAAAAAAAACAAAAACAAGGGAAAGGTTTTGAAAAAAAAAAGAAATAAAATACCAAGTCATCAACGGAAACGGAAAGAGAGGGATTCGAACCCTCGGTACGAAAAACTCGTACAACGGATTAGCAATCCGACGCTTTCGTCCACTCAGCCACCTCTCCCAATTGAAAAAGGATAATTACTATCTTACATTACACAAAAAATAAGGCTTGAAAAAAATCCTTTCTTTATCTCTCTTTATTCTTTTTTTGACTATATTGATATATACAACTTGAATATATACTACTTTTATAAGCAATCCCATTTAGATAAAGAAAAGGTTCTAAAGAGATATTTCGAATAAAAAAAAATAAAAAAGCAAGAATACCTCTTCTTCCGAAAGAGCTTTTTTTCTTTTCACGGCCTGGCCTGGTCAGTACCTAGCCGGGCCATTTTTTGTTCCATTCCAAATCATGGATAAAATGATTTGTTTGAAAACAAAAATGCTTATTATTGATTATTGAAACAACAATCAGAAGAAGGGATCTTTCCATTCCTATGATATGGAATTTCATTCTATAGAATCAAAGTGTCATTTTTTATTATATTATTATTATTCTTTCTTTTCTTTCCTTCTTTTTTTCCTTTACTAGAAAAAAAGAAAAAAAAAAATAAGGAACTGTGGATTGTTGTGCAATGCATTCTTATGTCATACCATAAATAGTTTTATCGAGCCCTACCTGTTCTGTCAAAAATCCTCCAGCAAAAGAAAGAACTTGTTCTTTCTTTCTTTTAATTTTGAATTAGGAGTGTTCTTTTACTAATCTGATTAGGTCTACTGACATGACAAAACCAAAACAAACACACCAATGCTATAATTTTCATCATTATTTTGTTTTTGATCCTATCTTGATTACGTCCGATTACCTTTTTTTGTTCGACAAAAGTTTCATTTATATCATTTATATACAATAATCGCATTGTAGCGGGTATAGTTTAGTGGTAAAAGTGGGATTCGTTTTATTAATCCCTTTTCTAGTTAAGGGATCTCTCGGTTTGATTTGATTCATATTCCGAAAAAAAAACTTTCTTTCTTAAAAGGATTTAATCCTTTACCTCTCAACGAAGGATTCGAGGAAGAATATACATTCTCGTGATTTGTATCCAAGGGTCAATTAAAAATTGAAAAATTGGATTATTTAATTGCGAAACATAATTTTTTTTTTAATTGGATCAATACTTCCAATTTAATGAGTATTAGTAAAGGATCCATGGATAAAGATAGAAAAGCGTATTTCTAATCGTAACTAAATCTTCCATTTTTTCTTTTCGATAGGAAAGATTGAAGCAAAATAGCTATAAATTAATAAAATTAAGGGATGATTTTAGTTTACTAGAGACATTGACATATTCTATTTTTTAGCTCGGTGGAAACAAAATACTTTTCCTAAGGATTGTCTCAAATAGAAATAGAGAACGAAGTAACTAGGAATATTGTTAGAATACCCTATTCCCTATTCTAGAAGGATCGTCTAGAAAGCGAATTTTTTTGAATTTAAATGCATTCAAACAGAAAAGCTGACATAGATGTTATGGATCGAATTTTTTTATTTCATTCACGTCTTATCTTAGATATATCTATATCTGGAAATTTATCCATCTTCCATAAAGGAGCCGAATGAAACCAA